GAATTATCTCAATGAACAAAAAAAAATAAATTTAAACAAAAAAGTTATAAATCGAATTCAAGTTCTGGATAAGGGATCGCTTACTCTAGCTCGGGATGTACTGGAAAAAAGGACTCAATTATGTAATGATAAAACTAAAAAATACTATTTACCAAAAACATATGATCCTTTGTTGAGCGGACCTTACCGCAAACAAATCCATTTTTTTTTTTCATTCTCACGGATAAATGAAACTTCTATAAAAAATGATAGTGAGAACGTTTGGACAAATAAGATTCATGCTATCTTTCTTAATACTAATTACCCACAAATTGAAGATAAAATTGAATCAGAAAATCGAATAAAATCGTTAAAATTTTTATTCGATGCAGTTATAACTCCTTACAACGCTAAAGCAAGTCGTCAAAACTCGATTGGACTAAGAGAAATCAGTAAAAAAGTTCCTCGATGGTCATACAAATTAATCGACGATTTAGAACAACAGGAAGGAGAAAACGACGAAAGTATGGCGGAAGATCATGAAATTCGTTCAAGAAAAGCCAAACGTGTCGTAATTTTTACTGATAATCTAGAAACTAGCGATACTTATACTAATACCACGGATACTAATAATCCTGATCAAACCGACGAAGTTGCTTTGATACGGTATTCCCAACAATCGGATTTTCGTCGAGACATAATCAAAGGCTCTATGCGTGCTCAAAGACGTAAAACAGTTACTTGGAAACTGTTTCAAGCAAATGTACATTCTTATCTTTTTTTTGAGAGACTAGACAAATCTTTTTTTTTTTCTTTTGATATTCCCGGACTAATGAAAACGCTTTTTAGACCTTGGATATGGAAAAACACAGAATTTACTATTTCGGATAATACACAGGAAAAGACAAGCGAAAATCAGAAAAAAGAGGCGGACATAAGAGAAAAGCAGAAAAGAGAGGAAAAAGCACGTATAGAAATAGCGGAAGCCTGGGATAGTATTCTATTTGCTCAAGTAATAAGAGGTTTTTTGTTAGTAACTCAATCAATTCTTAGAAAATATATTGTCTTACCCTCATTGATAATAGCTAAAAATATTATCCGTATGCTATTATTTCAATTTCCTGAATGGTCCGAGGATTTTAAAAATTGGAATAAAGAAATGCATGTAAAATGCACCTATAATGGCGTTCAATTATCAGAAAAAGAATTTCCAAAAAACTGGTTAACAGACGGTATTCAAATAAAGATCTTATTTCCTTTTCGTCTGAAACCGTGGCACACATCTAGGTTACAATCCCCTAATAAAGATTCAATAAAAAAGAAAGGACAAAAAAATGATTTTTGTTTTTTAACAGTTTGGGGAATGGAAGCTGAACTGCCGTTTGGTTCTCCCCGAAAACAACTTTCCTTTTTTGAACCCATTTTAATAAAAGAACTCGAAAAAAAAATTAAAAAATGGAAAAAGAAGCGTTTTCTAATTCTAAGAGTTTTAAAAGAAAGAACAAACTTGTTTATAAATATCTCAAAAGAAACAAAAAAATGGGTCATCAAAAACATTTTATTTATAAAACAAATAATAAAAGACCTTTCGCAAAGAAACCCAATTCGATTATTTGAATTGAAAGAAATATACGAGTTGAATGAAGCTAAAAACGAAAAAAATTCGATAATAAGGAATCGAATGATCCAAGGCTCGTCCAGTATAATTCGATCTATGGATTGGACAAATTTTTCATTGAGAGAAAAAAAAATGAAAGATCTGACTGATAGAACAAACACCATACTAAAAAAAATTGAAAAAATTAGAAAAGACACGAAAAAAGAGTTTCTAAATCCAGAAATAAATATTAGTCCTAACAAAAGAAGTTATGATGATAAAATATTAGAATCTCAGAAAAATATTTTAAAGATATTAAAAAAAAGAAATGTACGATTAATTCGTAAATCACATCATTTTCTAAAATTTTTCGTTGAAAACATATACATAGATATCGTTCAACGTATGATTAATATCCCGAGGATTAATGTGCAACTTTTTATTGATTCAATAAAAAAAAATTCTACTAAATCCATTTCCAATAATGAAGCAAATCAAGAAAGAATTGATAAAACAAATCAAAGTCTAATTCACTTTATTTCAACTATCAAAAAGTCACTTTCCAATATTAGTAATAAAAATGGAAAGATCTTTTGGGACTTCTCATACTTGTCGCAAGCATATTTATTTTACAAATTATCACAAACACAAATTATTAACTTATCTAAGTTAAGACCTGTCTTTCAATATCACGGAACATCTCTTTTTCTTAAGAATGAAATACAGGATTATTTTGTTGAAGTTGTTGGAGCACAAGAAATATTACATTCCGACTTAAAACAAAAGAATCTTGAAAATTCTGAAATGAATCAATGGAAAAACTGGTTAAGGGGTCATTATCACTACGATTTATATCCGATTAGATGGGCAAAATTACTACCACAAAAATGGCGAAATAGAGTCAATCAAGATCGTATGGCCAAAAATAAAGATTTTAACCAATGTGATTCATATGAACAAAACCGATTAATTGATTACAAAAAACAAAATTCTTTTGAAACACACTACTCATTACCAAACAAAAAAGATAATATAAAAAAAAAATATATATATGATCTTTTCTCATATAAATCTATTAATTATGAAGATAATAAAGATTCATATATTTATGAATTACCAGTACAAGTAAAAAATAATCAAGAAAGTTCTTATAAGTACAACACGGATAAATGGAAATTTTTTGATATACTGACGGGTATCCCTATCAATAATTATCTAGTAGAAGATGATATTATAGATCTCGAAAAAAATCCGGATAGAAAATATTTTGATTGGAGAATGCTGCATTTTTGTCTTAAAAATAAGGCCGATATTGGAGCCTGGATCAATATTGAGGCTGACACGAACAGTAATAAAAATACTAAAACTGGGGTTAATAATTTTCAACTAATTGAAAAAATCGATAAGAAAGATTTTGTTTATCTCACAATTAATCAAGATCAAGAAATCAACCCATCCAACAATAAAAAAAAAATCTTTTTTGATTGGATGAGAATGAATGAAGAAATACTAAGTCGTTCCATATCGAATCTGGAACTTTGGTTCTTTCCAGAATTTTTGATACTTTATAATGCATATAAGATTAATCCGTGGATCATACCAATCAAATCACTTCTTTTAAATTTAAATGGAAATGAAATTTTTAGTAAAAATAAAAAACTAATTGGAAAGAAAAAAAGATCTCTTTTTATATCAGCAAAGGAAAAAACTCTTGAATTAGAAAATGGAAATAAAGGAGAAAAGGAATCTGTGGCCGAAGAGGATCTTGAATCAGCTCTCTCAAACCACAAAAAATATGTTCAAGAAGATTCCGCGGGAGCAGATGTGAAAAAACGTATAAATAAAAAGCAATACAAGAAAAACACGGAAGCGGAGCTTGATTTCGTCCTAAAAAGATATTTTCGTTTTCAATTGAGATGGGATGATTCCGTAAATCAAAGAATGATCAATAATATCAAAGTATATTGTCTCCTGCTTAGACTGATAAATCCCAGAGAAATTGCTATATCCTCTATTCAAAGGAGAGAAATGAGTCTGGATATTCTGATAGTTCAGAAGGATTTAACTCTTACAGAATTAATGAAAAGGGGAATATTGATTATCGAACCGGTTCGTCTGTCTGTAAAAAATGATGGACAATTTATTATGTCTCAAACTATAGGTATTTCATTAGTTCATAAGAATAAGTACCAAATTAATCAAAGATATCAAGAAAAAGGCTATCCCGATAAGAAGAGTTTTGCTGAATCCATTGCAATACATCAAAAAACGAATGAAAATAGAACCAGCAATCATTATGATTTGCCTGTTCCGGAAAATATCTTATCCCCTAGAGGTCGTAGAGAGTTCAGAATTCTAATTTGTTTCAATTCTCGGAATATAAATGATATCCAGAGAAATACAGCATTTGACAATGCAAATAAGGTGAAAACTTATGATCGGGTTTTAGATAAAAGAAGCAAACATCTTGATAGATATAAAAATAAACTAAATAAATTAAAGTTCTTTCTTTGGCCCAATTATCGATTAGAAGATTTAGCTTGTATGAATCGTTATTGGTTTGATACCAATAATAGCAGTCGTTTTAGTATGCTAAGGATCCATATGTATCCACAATTGAAAATTCGTTAATGCTACATTTTTCCTATATCGCCCGTACCTTGTATGGTATATGAAGACAAAGAAATACACATATGGCACTGTCTTACATTCTGATAGATGATATTAATTTAATTCAACGACGTATCTATTAGATTTCGAAATGAATCAATAAAATATTCTTATTTAATTTTAATTTCAGTTTTAAGTCTAAATATTTTTTGTGCGTGCAGAAATATACCAGCCTTTTGTATACCTATCTGAATCCAATTTTCAAAATTGGATTGCTAAAAAAAAAAAAAAGAATAGAAATTCTTAATCAAATTAAGATTATTGTGTATATAAAATTTAAATGAGTAACATTATTATTACTGATCAATAATAATTTCTAAAAAAATAAAAAAGGAGGGGAAGGAGATTTCATTTTATGGTAAAAAATTCATTCAGCTCAGTTATTTCGCAAGAAGAAAAAAAAGAAAATGGAGGATCTGTTGAATTTCAAGTAGTAAATTTCACCAATAAGATACGAAGACTTACTTCACATTTAGAATTGCACAAAAAAGACTATTTATCTCAAAGAGGTCTACGTAAAATTCTCGGAAAACGCCAACGATTACTTTCTTATTTATCAAAGAAAAATAAAATGCGTTATAAAGAATTAATTAATCAATTGGATATTCGGGAGTCAAAAACGCAGTAATTTAAAAAGTCATTTTTAATTATTTGATTTATTAGATCTTGAATTTTTATGAACTTATTTTCATTTTCAGCAATTCATGGAAAGATGAATCGAGGAAAAACTTATGAATGGACCAGCTACAAGAAACGACCTCATGATAGTCAATATGGGACCTCACCACCCATCAATGCACGGTGTTCTTCGACTCATCCTTACTTTGGATGGTGAAGATGTTATTGACTGTGAACCAATATTGGGTTATTTACACAGAGGGATGGAAAAAATTGCAGAAAACCGAACAATTATACAATATCTACCTTATGTAACACGTTGGGATTATTTAGCTACTATGTTCACAGAAGCAATAACCGTAAATGGTCCAGAACAGTTGGGAAATATTCAAGTACCTAAAAGAGCCAGCTATATCAGAGTAATTATGTTGGAGTTGAGTCGTATAGCTTCTCATCTGTTATGGCTTGGCCCTTTTATGGCGGATATTGGCGCACAGACTCCCTTCTTCTATATTTTCAGAGAAAGAGAATTAGTATATGATCTATTCGAAGCAGCTACCGGTATGAGAATGATGCATAATTTTTTTCGTATCGGGGGAGTCGCGGCCGATCTACCTCATGGATGGATAGATAAATGTTTGGATTTCTGCGATTATTTTTTGACAGGGGTTGCCGAATATCAAAAACTTATTACACAAAATCCTATTTTTTTAGAACGAGTTGAGGGGGTAGGCGTTATTTGTGGAGAAGAGGTAATAAATTGGGGGTTATCAGGACCAATGCTGCGAGCTTCCGGAATACCATGGGATCTTCGTAAAGTTGATCATTATGAGTGTTATGACGAATTTGATTGGGAAGTTCAGTGGCAAAAAGAAGGAGATTCATTAGCTCGTTATTTAGTCAGACTTGGTGAGATGACGGAATCCATAAAAATTATTCAACAAGCTTTGGAAGGAATTCCAGGGGGGCCTTATGAAAATTTAGAAATACGATCTTTTGATCGAGGAAGGTCTCCGGAATGGAATGACTTTGACTATCGATTCATTAGTAAAAAACCTTCGCCAACTTTTGAATTGGCGAAACAAGAACTTTATGTGAGAGTTGAAGCCCCAAAAGGGGAATTGGGCATTTTTTTGATAGGGGATCAGGGTGGTTTTCCTTGGAGATGGAAAATCCGCCCGCCGGGTTTTATCAATTTGCAAATTCTTCCTCAGTTAGTTAAAAGAATGAAATTGGCTGATATTATGACAATACTAGGTAGCATAGATATCATTATGGGAGAAGTTGATCGTTAAAATGATAATTGATACATCACAAGTACAAGATATCAATTCTTTTTCGAGATTGGAATTCTTAAAAGAAGTCTATGGAATTCTATGGGTGCTTGTCCCTATTTTGACTACTGTATTGGGAATCACAATAGGCGTACTAGTAATTGTATGGTTAGAAAGAGAAATATCCGCAGGGATACAACAACGGATTGGACCGGAATATGCTGGTCCTTTGGGAGTTCTTCAAGCTTTAGCAGATGGTACAAAACTACTTTTTAAAGAAAATCTGCTTCCATCTAGAGGTGATACTCGTTTATTCAGTATCGGACCATCCATAGCAGTCATATCAATTTTACTAAGCTATTCGGTAATTCCTTTTGGTTATCACCTTGTTTTAGCCGATCTCCATATCGGTGTTTTTTTATGGATTGCCATTTCAAGTGTTGCTCCCATCGGACTTCTTATGTCAGGATATGGATCCAATAATAAATATTCCTTTTTAGGTGGTCTACGAGCTGCTGCTCAATCAATTAGTTATGAAATACCATTAACTCTATGTGTATTATCAATATCTCTACGTGTGATTCGTTGAGACATAAACTTCTCCCACTTTTTTTTTCGAGAAAAGGGGTGAAATGAATTGAATAGATATCTTCATTTTTATATTAATAATTCGGATTAATGAACTAAATCAGATAGTTATATGAGTGAAAGAAAACAGCTTAGATAAATAAAAATTAGCAGTTAAAATATTGAGTCTCATTTTCTATGTATAAGAGTTAAGCAGAAATAAACATAGGCGCAAGAGAGCCTTTATCCCAAGATTGGTTGACTAGTTATCCTGTCTTGAAGCGGACTCAAAAGATCAACCGGATTGAGTTTTCACTATTATTTGTATGTACTACCATATATGTATTACCATAACACGGCCGATTGAGCAAAAATGAGTGGATGGTTAGAAACACCAAGATATACAAAGGATTAGTAATGGAGATTTTCAAAATTATCCAAAAGAGAGAAGGACATTTTTGCAAAATGCATAATATAAAAAGAATATGAATTGGGGCTTTAAGTTTGTAGAAATGATCAGGCAGTACTCCCCACGATTCCGATCCAGAGTATGCGCCTATCCACCCATTAAATAAATGACTATCGGAAACGAAATAATTCCTTATTTAGTAAGTCCCCTTTTTCTCAGAAAGAAGAATAGGAACGAAAAAAAAAAAAAAAAAAATGGAAAGCATCCAATTACAACAAAAAAAGAGATCTTTTTTATTGTTTCTTATCTCCATCTATTCCTCTATTCCCTTCTTTCCTATCTCCCTATTCATAGAGATAGAATTCGTGTCCGAATTCATGAACTAACGGAATAGCCAATTTTTTTTTTTCGTAATTGAAAACGATGGGTTATTGATATTTCTAATAAATAGTATTTTAGTGAAGAATTAAGTTATTACTCAACAAAGAATTTTTTTTTTATTAAAGGATGAGATCAATTCAGAAGTACCCTTTTTCTTTATTATTAGAACAGACAGAATTCTATTGGGTTAATTTGGGGACACACGATAGATTTTTATCCTATACTATTCTAGAAAAAAGACATATCAAGATAAATAATCCCGACACGCTCCTTAGATTTATTTATGGCCCTCAAGGAGCCGTATGAGGTGAAAATCTCATGTACGGTTCTGTAATAGCGATGAGAACAGTGATGTTATTACCGACTATGATTATCTAACAGTTCGAGTACAGTTGATATAGTTGAGGCTCAATCAAAATATGGTTTTTGGGGGTGGAATTTGTGGCGTCAACCTATAGGGTTTGTTATTTTTCTAATTTCTTCCTTAGCAGAATGCGAGAGATTACCTTTTGATTTACCAGAAGCAGAAGAAGAATTAGTAGCGGGTTATCAAACCGAGTATTCGGGTATCAAATTTGGTTTATTTTATGTTGCTTCCTATCTAAATCTATTAGTTTCTTCGTTATTTGTAACTGTTCTTTACTTGGGTGGTTGGGATATCTCTATTCCATACATATTCGGTTATGAACTTTTTGAAATAAATAAAGCATATGAAGTCTTTGGAATGACAATTAGTATCTTTATTACATTAGCTAAAACTTATTTGTTCTTGTTCATTTCTATAGCAACAAGATGGACTTTACCCCGACTAAGAATAGACCAACTATTAAATCTCGGATGGAAATTTCTTTTACCTATATCTCTCGGTAATCTATTATTAACAACTTCTTTTCAACTCTTTTCACTGTAAAGGAATACTATATTCTATATTCACGACTTGCTCAAACAAGAGAAAGAAACAAACATAAAATTCTTTAGAGATATTACAATATGTTCCCTATGGTAACTGGGTTCATGAATTATGGTCAACAAACAGTACGAGCTGCAAGGTACATTGGTCAAGGTTTCATGATTACTTTATCCCATGCAAATCGTTTGCCTGTAACTATTCAATATCCTTACGAAAAACTAATCGCATCGGAGCGTTTCCGCGGTCGAATCCATTTTGAATTTGATAAATGCATTGCTTGTGAAGTATGTGTTCGTGTATGTCCTATAGATCTCCCCGTTGTTGATTGGAAATTGGAAACGGATATTCGAAAGAAACGATTGCTTAATTACAGTATTGATTTCGGGATCTGTATATTTTGTGGTAACTGCGTTGAATATTGTCCAACAAATTGTTTATCAATGACTGAAGAATATGAACTTTCTACTTATGATCGTCACGAATTAAATTATAATCAAATTTCTTTGAGTCGTTTACCAATGTCAGTAGTTGATGATTATACAATTAGAACAATTTTGAATTCGCCTCGAATTTAAGTATAAAATAAGTAAATCCCTTGATTAAAGAGTAATTGGAAATTACTAAGGTTATGTTTTGATCTAAAGAAATTAGGTTTCTTTCGTTTTGTTTGTTTGGTCACTACCTACAAATCCAAACTATTGATTCATGAGAATTGCAGCTTAATTTCGATTTCAATTTAGATTGAAACTATATATTTCGAAATATATAGTTTCAATCTACTCTACTCTTTCAGATCAAGACTAAGATTAATACAATAACTGTACCTACATCAATTCACACCCCTTAAGATTTAATTAGGAATTGATTATCCATTTTTTTTCCCGGTCAGATCAATAAGGTCATGAAAAACATTTAGATTTATTTATCTCTTTTTTTACTACATATAATGGATTTGCCTGGACCGATACATGATTTTCTTGTAGTCTTGTTGGGATCAGGTCTTATATTAGGAAGTATGGGAGTACTATTATTTAACAACTCCATTTATTCTGCTTTTTCGTTGGGACTGGTTCTTGTTTCTATATCCTTATTCTATATTCTAGCAAACGCCCAGTTTGTAGCTGCTGCGCAACTCCTTATTTACGTGGGAGCTATAAATGTTTTAATCATATTTGCTGTGATGTTCATGAAGGGTTCAGAATATTCCAAAGATTTGAATCTTTGGACCCTTGGGAGTGGAGTTACTTTTCTGGTTTGTACAAGTATTTTTGTTTCACTAATGACTACTATTGTAGATACGTCATGGTATGGGATTATTTGGACTACAAGATCAAACCAGATTCTCGAACAAGATTTAATAAGTAATAGTCAACAAATTGGAATTTATTTATCAACATATTTTTTTCTTCCATTTGAACTCATTTCGATCATTCTTTTAGCTGCTTTGATCGGCGCAATTGCCGTGGCTCGCCAGTAATAAATCTTTAGTTAGAAATAGCATAAATTAAACTTTGTTCTATGTTATGACACACATTCCCCTTCAATTCTATTTGAAGATTGTTTCTGTCTAAAATAAAAATTCTTTTATTCGATCGATTACCAATATATTCCCTTGTTCTGTACTTTTTTTTTTGTCAATTGAATTGAATCTATTAAATTTTTGTTCATATTGAAATGAATCGGAATTGATAAGGAGTTGGTCAATCATGCTCGAACATGTACTTGTTATAAGTGCCTATTTATTTTCTATCGGTATCTATGGATTGATCACGAGCCGAAATATGGTTAGAGCCCTTATGTGTCTTGAGCTTATACTGAATGCAGTTAATATGAATTTCGTCACATTTTCTGATTTTTTTGATAGTCGCCAATTAAAAGGGAATATTTTCTCAATTTTTGTTATAGCTATTGCAGCCGCTGAAGCAGCTATTGGCCCAGCTATTGTTTCGTCAATTTATCGTAACAGAAAATCAACTCGTATCAATCAATCGAATTTGTTGAATAAGTAGTATTTATTTATCAGATAAATTATGATATTCATCAAGTAATATTATTTGTATGATACGTAATCCATGATCATGTTTGCGAAAACGTAAAAAATCAAAGTATCTTGGCCCTATCCCATGAGTTAATCTGAAAGTAGATTGATTATAAAAATTCTGATAAATTATTGACTCATCTGGTATCTAAATATATAATTCATTTACAAATTTACTCGATCGAAAATTTATAGTAAAAAAAAAAAAATTTCTAGATCCAATGTCACATTCAGTAAAGATTTATGATACATGTATAGGGTGTACTCAATGTGTCCGAGCTTGCCCCACAGATGTATTAGAAATGATACCTTGGGGCGGATGTAAAGCTAAGCAAATAGCTTCGGCTCCAAGAACAGAAGACTGTGTTGGTTGTAAGAGATGTGAATCTGCCTGTCCGACGGATTTCTTGAGTGTTCGCGTTTATTTATGGCATGAAACAACTCGAAGCATGGGTCTAGCTTATTGATACGTTCTATAAAAGCCCCCTTGAATACATTTGATTTCTTTTTTACCGACAAAAACCCGTGCTCGAAAATAAATATACATATATTGATTTTTTATTTCATTTTCGAACATGGGTTTTTTTAGTCCAAGTGTATCTTGTTTTTACTACGAATTATTTTCCTTGGTTAACAATAGTTGTAGTTTTTCCAATATTTGCGGGTTTATTACTTTTCTTTTTCCCTCATAGAGGAAATAAAGTAATGAGATGGTATACTATATGTATCTGTGTACTCGAGCTCCTTCTAACAACCTATGCATTTTGTTATCATTTCGAATTAGACGATCCGTTAATCCAACTGACGGAGGATTATAAATGGATCCCTTTTTTGGATTTTTACTGGAGATTGGGAATCGATGGACTTTCCATAGGACCCATTTTACTGACGGGGTTTATCACCACTTTAGCTACTTTAGCGGCTTGGCCAGTTACTCGAGATTCCCGATTATTCCATTTTCTAATGTTAGCAATGTATAGCGGTCAAATAGGATCATTTTCGGCTCGAGACCTCTTACTATTTTTTATCATGTGGGAGTTAGAATTAATTCCCATTTATCTACTTCTATCGATGTGGGGAGGAAAGAAACGGTTGTATTCAGCTACAAAGTTTATTTTGTACACTGCGGGAGGTTCCATTTTTTTGTTAATGGGAGTTCTGGGTATCGGTTTATATGGTTCTAATGAACCAACTTTAAATTTTGAAACATCAGCTAATCAATCGTATCCTATAGCACTGGAAATACTATTCTATATCGGATTTCTTATTGCTTTTGCTGTCAAATCACCGATTATACCCTTACATACATGGTTACCAGATACCCACGGAGAGGCACATTACAGTACTTGTATGCTTCTAGCCGGAATCTTATTAAAAATGGGAGCATATGGATTGGTTCGGATCAATATGGAATTATTACCCCACGCCCATTCTATCTTTTCACCCTGGTTGATCATAGTAGGCATAATTCAAATAATCTATGCAGCTTCAACATCTTCGGGTCAACGCAATTTAAAAAAAAGAATCGCTTATTCCTCCGTCTCTCATATGGGTTTCATAATTATAGGAATTGGTTCTATAAGCGATACGGGACTCAATGGAGCTATTTTACAAATAATCTCTCATGGATTTATTGGCGCTGCGCTTTTTTTCTTGGCGGGAACAAGTTATGATAGAATACGTCTTGTTTATCTCGATGAAATGGGCGGAATGGCTATCCCAATTCCAAAAATATTCACGACTTTCAGTATCTTATCGATGGCTTCCCTTGCATTGCCGGGTATGAGCGGTTTTGTTGCAGAATTAATAGTCTTTTTTGGAATAATTACTAGCCAAAAATATCTTTTAATGACAAAAATACTAATTACTTTGGTAATGGCAATTGGAATTATATTAACTCCCATTTATTTATTATCTATGTTACGCCAGATGTTCTATGGATACAAGCTTTTTAATGCTCAAAATTCTTATTTTTTTGATTCGGGACCGCGAGAGTTGTTTGTTGCGATCTCTATCCTTATACCTGTCATAGGTATTGGTATTTATCCAGATTTTGTTTTCTCACTATCAGTTGACAAGGTCGAAGCTATTTTATCTAATTATTTTGCTAGATAGTTTTCATAAAAAAAATGAAACAGCAAGAAATTCATAATTATTTTTAAAATCGTTCGTTGCACAATAAAAAAAGAAGTCTTTTTTCTTAAGTTAAATAAAAAAATTAATTGGACTTCCTCGGAAATTTGGCTTTTGTGAGAACCATTTGAATCAAGTAATGTAGTGATTCAAAGGGTTCTCGATGTCTTACACACAGTTTTCTTATCTATACTCTCCCATGTTTGTGTTCGTCAGGCCCTTTCTTGAATTCATTCAATGAGATGTTAATGTAAATGAACCATAACTATGTAGCCCTATCCCTAATAGATTGACCCCAAAATAGCATATCCAAATTATAAGAAAACCCATAGAGGCCACAATTGCAGAATTTACACCTTCAAAATTTTTATTTGTTCGCGTATGTAAATAAATTGCGAATATGGTCCAAGTAATAAATGCCCAAGTTTCCTTTGGGTCCCAATTCCAATATGATCCCCATGTCTCATTAGCCCATACTGCCCCTGAAAGAATACCTATGCTTAAAAAGATAAACCCTAGACTAATAATACGATAACTCCAATGATCTAATTGTTGAATCAGTTGAGACTTATAATAATTCTTCGAAGAAAAAAAAAAAGTGTTTCTTAAAACATTGTTCCCCTCGTTCATGTATTGGATCTCATCAAAGGAAAATAACGCATTTAATAAATTATTGTTTTTACCAAAAATTCTTATAGCTTTTTGAAATGTAATCACTATAAGAGCTACTGAAAATAATGATCCACATAAAAGAGATGCATAACCCAATACCATCATACTTACGTGCATCATTAACCAATGAGATTGGAGAGCGGGGACTAATAGTGGGGATTGATGCATTTCAGTTAAAAAACCTGAAGTAGCAAAACCTTGGGTAAAAATAGTACTTGGCGCGGTTATTGCGCTTACACTTAAATGGTTTTTATATTTTTTTAAATACGTAAATATATGAATAATGGAGAAACTCCATGAAAGAAATAGTAATGATTCATATAAATCACTTAATGGTAAATGCCTCAAATAAATCCAACGAGTAACTAATAATCCTGTTATACAGAAAAAAGTAGCTATCATGCCCTTTTCTGACGAAACATAGAGTCCTACAGTTTCATCGACTAATAAGGTTATCAAATGAATTGTAATGACAATTGAAATGACCGAAAAAGATATATGAGTTAATATATGCTCTAAAGTTGAAAATATCATAAAAAAAAAATTATTAAAAAATGTCCCTCAATTCAATTATTTGAATTAATATCTGGGACTTGAATTAATTATATTATAGAACTTTTTTTATAATAAAAAATGGCATGCCGCCACTCGGACTCGAACCGAGATGCTCTAGCACTGCTTCCTAAGAGCAGCGTGTCTACCGATTTCACCATAGCGGCTTTCTCGAAATCATAATAACCTATTATTATTCAATCGGCGAGATCGAAAAAATAGAAGAATTTTCAATTCAATGTAATATTTTTTACAAAATAGTTATAGGGGATAAAAAACTCTTTATCTTTCAATTTTATTAATTTAACAATAGTTTTTTTTTTTTTATCTCATTTTTTCAATGAAAACCTAAAATAGGATATTTTTATCGATCACAATTTCAGCACAGCACTACACTCAATAAATTTCTAGAAATATTGCCATAGCTTTGTATTAAAGGGTTTTCGTTGTGTATAAAATTGGTGTTAGGATTTTGCAAACCAATTTAATTATGTATTCGGCGGGGTATATTCTATAATAGTAATAATGATTTAGAGAAAAGAAATAAGGGTTCATAGAATTTTAAAATAAGGTTTTAACTTAATCAACTAATGTCATTGTTTCAACGTCTCATTAAATTTTTAATAAACAGTTTCAGTTTACTATTTGATCTTCTATATTTAGATATTATATATATAACTATATTCTATAATATAAAAAATATATAATAAAATAAAAATCAACAAAAAATTTTTGGTTTATTGGGGCGATGGGGATTCGTATTTTCCCCATCCCGAAAATGATAAAACAAAGATATGAAAAAGAAAGGTCAACTCTTGTATTTATTTTTATTCTTTGAACAACAAAAAAAAGTACCATTTTCTATTTTATAATAGAGTAAAGAAAAGATTTATTATTCTTTTTTTTTTTACATACCCTAAAAAAAGGAAAAGGAATTTCATATTCATCCGCTCAAAACATTAGGAAATTCCAATAATTGCTTTGATTAAAAAAAAAATGTTTATTTTTATTTGAATATATATATTTTAGTGACAGTTTTTTTTTTTTTAATTCATATTAAATTAATTATTTAAATATTAAATAATTATATATAATAAATATAAATTTTCATAATAAAAATTATAAACCAACTTCTACTAGGCTGTTTTTTGAGTCAAACCGATTCAGATTATTCCAATCTTTAATTATTTATTTGATTTGTCCCCCAAAAAACTTTGTGAATTCCCCGTTGAAAGAGATTTTGCTAACGAAAAAGCTTTCAACGCTGCCCGACGCCCTTTGCTTTTCCAAATATTTTTCCGAATCCGTTTTTTTGATATAGAAGTGCGCTTTTTTGGAACTGCCATTAAAAAATTATAATTGATTATTCATTGCTATAGTTGGATGTGAAAGACATCTATTGTTCAAAACGAATTGTTCTTTACTATTTATTATCCATTTATTCTTTAAATTATAGTATACTCCTAATATAGCTATCGAAAATTGAAAATTATTAGATTAGGAACAAAGAAAAAAATATATATATAATGTTATTTTGTCAAAAAAAAAAATGAATTGTTTAATGATTCGTAATAAACGAATTTAATAAAAAGAAGTCTTATTTTACTGGATCAACTTGTAGGCTGTCTTTTATGATTGATACCAAAATAAAAGCGTGTTTTTCGTGTAATTATTCCTTCTTGCTCTATAGCGGTAAATTTTTGTAATGCATACTAAATAATAATATACTAAATAATAATAATAAATAAAATTTTCAGTTTCTATATTGTCAAAATATTTGACTTAAAATAAATAGGCGTGCTCGTTAATAGTTTCGGTGGATCATCTTATTTGAACAATTCTAACTTCGTGACTTGAAATATTTGAAGTATTTGGCAAACAATTAAGAATAGAAAAATAAAATTCTAGTTAACTTTTGGATATTTAAATTTTTTATTAACTGATCCTTTTGAAAAGAGATAAGAGCTGGTGAATCAGAAAAATTAATTAGGAATTAAATATACTTTTTTTATGGAATATACGTATCAATATTCATGGATCATACCTTTCATCTCACTTCCAATTCCTATCTTAATCGGAGTGGGACTTCTACTTTTTCCGACGGCAACCAAAAACCTTCGACGTATGTGGTCTTTTCCGAGTGTTTTATTGTTAAGTATAGTTATGATTTTTTCAGTTTATCTGGCTATTGATCAAATAAATAGTAGTTATATCTATCAATATGTATGGTCTTGGACTATCAATAATGATTTTTCTTTAGAGTTGGGCTACTTGATCGATCCACTTACTTGTATTATGGCAATATTAATCACGACTGTTGGAATTATGGTTCTTATTTATAGTGACAATTATATGTCTCATGATCAAGGATATTTGAGATTTTTTTCGTATATGAGTTTGTTCAATACGTCAATGTTGGGATTAGTTACTAGTTCGAATTTGATACAAATTTATATTTTTTGGGAATTGGTTGGAATGTGTTCTTATCTATTAATAGGTTTTTGGTTCACTCGACCTACTGCGGCGAATGCTTGTCAAAAGGCATTTGTAACTAATCGCGTGGGGGATTTTGGTTTATTATTAGGTATTTTAGGTCTTTATTGGACAACGGGGAGTTTTGAATTTCGGGATTTGTTTAAAATATTCAATAACTTGATTTATAATAATGAGGTTAATTTATTATTTGTTACTTTGTGCGCCGTCCTATTATTTGCAGGTGCGGTTGCTAAATCGGCTCAATTTCCTCTTCATGTATGGTTACCTGATGCTATGGAGGGTCCTACCCCCATTTCTGCTCTTATCCATGCTGCTACGATGGTAGCAGCGGGAATTTTTCTTGTCGCTCGTCTTCTTCCGCTTTTTATAGTAATACCTTACATCATGAATCTAATAGCTTTGATAGGTATAATAACAGTACTATTTGGAGCTACTTTAGCTCTTGCTCAAAAAGATATTAAGAGAGGTTTAGCCTATTCTACAATGTCTCAATTGGGTTATATGATGTTAGCTTTGGGTATGGGGTCTTATCGGGCTGCTTTATTTCATTTGATTACTCATGCTTATTCAAAAGCGTTGTTGTTTTTAGGATCTGGGTCCATTATTCACTCAATGGAATCGGTTGTTGGATATTCTCCAGATAAAAGTCAGAACATGGTTCTTATGGGTGGTTTAACAAAGCATGTGCCAATTACAAAAAATGCTTTTTTATTAGGTACCCTTTCTCTTTGTGGTATTCCACCCCTTGCCTGCTTTTGGTCCAAAGATGAAATTCTTAATGATAGTTGGTTGTATTCACCGATTTTTGCAATAATAGCCTGTTCCACAGCAGGATTAACCGCATTTTATATGTTTCGCATCTACTTACTTACTTTTGAGGGACATTTAAACCTTTATTTTAAAAATTACAGCGGAAAAACAAATAACGCCCTCTATTCAATATCATTATGGGGTAAAGAAGGATCAAAAATAATTAAAAACAACTTTCCTTTCTTATCATTATTAACAATGAATAATAATGAAAGGTCTTCTTTTTTTTGGAAAAAAACAACATATCAAATTGATAGTAATGTAACAAAAATGATGCGCCCTTTTGTTACTATTCCCCATTTTGGTACTAAGAATACTTTTTCGTATCCCTATGAATCAGATAATACTATGCTATTTCCGATGTTTGTGTTATCCCTATTTACTTTGGTTGTTG